TGAGGGGGTTGCATCTGTGAAAGATTCGGACCAATTCTCCGGATGGTTCTCATCGAAATGGTTCATCGATGAAGTAAACCATTGAGATAATATATCGTAACTCATTCCGCCTCGGAAAAAAGGAACTCCTATCAATCCAACAAACAGAGTAAATATTCCCAATACAGCTAAAGGGAATAGCATTGCCTTGCCCGATTCTTTCGGATATGCAAAATATCCTTTATGGAAGAAAGGATAAGTGACAACTAACCCTCTGTTCTTTTTGGAAAATCCTTCCATCTTATTCAAAATTTGAAATCCTTCTTTGGCGAAGGAGTTATTCCTTCCTGTAATTTGATTCGACATAGACTCAACTCTCGTTCTACTGAATGTCCTGGATTCTTCCTCTCCCCACATAGAAGTCGAATATAATGTATTATGGTTGTTATATAAATTAACTAAATTTATACGGAAGTCCCCTTCAAAAGTAAGTAAATACATACGAAACATATAAAAGGCAGTTAACCCTGCTGTAAACCAAGTTATCCCCCCGAAAATGGGGGAATATAACTTACTATCACTAAGAATTTGGTCTTTGGACCAAAAACAAGCAAAAGGTGGAATACCAGAAAGAGAAAGTGTCCCTAAAAGAAAAGTAATTCCTGTAATTGGCATATATTTCCTCAAACCACCCATAAGAGCCATATTCTGACTTTTACCAGGACAATATCCAACAATGGGTTCCATGGAATGGATCACTGATCCAGATCCTAGGAACAATAATGCCTTAGAATAAGCATGTGTAATCAAATGGAACAAAGCGATTTGATAGGAATCTATACCTAGAGCTAACATCATATAACCTAATTGAGACATAGTGGAATAAGCCAAGCCTTTTTTAAGATCTTTTTGAGCGAGAGCCATAGTAGCTCCCAATAGAGCTGTTATTCCACCTATCCAAGAGATAAGATTCATTATTAAAGGTAGAGCTCTGAAAAGGGGAAACAATCGAGCTACAAGAAAAATTCCTGCTGCTACCATAGTAGCGGCATGTATAAGAGCTGAAATAGGAGTAGGTCCTTCCATAGCATCAGGTAACCATACATGAAGTGGGAATTGTGCAGATTTGGCTACTGGACCTGAAAATAATAGAAAAGCACACGAAGTAATAAAGAATGAACGAACCCCATAAACGGCAATCAATTCATTTAATTTTTCGTACAAATATTGAAATTCGAAACTACCCGTGACCCAATAAAAACCTAAGATTCCTAATAAGAGTCCAAAATCCCCCGTACGGTTAGTTATAAATGCTTTTTGACAAGCATTAGCTGCACTGGGTCGCGTAAACCAGAAACCTATCAATAAATAGGAACACATTCCCACTAATTCCCAAAAAAAATATATTTGTATTAAATTGGGACTAATAACTAGTCCCAACATAGAAGCATTGAAAAAATTGAGATAAGCAAAAAACCTCGCATACGTTTTATCATGAGACATATAATGATCACTATAGATCATAACCATGGTTCCAACTGTTGTAACTAAAACTAACATAATAGAAGTAAGTGGATCAATCAAATAGCCCAACTCTAACGAAAACTTCTTATTGATGATCCAGGACCAGAAATATCGATGGATGGGACCGCCGGTAATTTGTTGCAAGAACAGATTGAAAGAAATAAACATAGCTATGCTTAGCAGAAAAATGCTAATAAGAGCCCATGTACGACGAAGACTCTTAGTTGTCCCCGGAAAAAATAAGGATCCTAATCCGATTGGTATAGAAGCTGAAAGCGGAAGGAAAGGCACGATCCGAGCATATTTATATAGAAATTCCATAAGAAGATCAAATCATTATTCATTCGAAATATTTTTATATTACACATTCTTGGTTTCTAATCCACTAGATCCTAAAGAGAATAAATTTCATATCCCTTTGATCTTTTTTCATCTATTTTATGCAAATACCAGATTTGAACCGATCAAATACTGATACTAATCAAATATTTGTCAGATGGGCAAGAAGGAACTATAGTACCTAGTTTTCAGTCTAGGTACTCAGATATAAAGATAGTTGTGTACACACACATTTATATTAATGATTTCATATAAACTAGTTTGATTAATCAAAGATACAATTTGAAAAAATTCTTATACTGCAGATGAATAGTAGTATTTATAATGGAGCTTAACAAGAATTAAACTAATAAGGGAGACTGAATACCTTTATTATCCATTTCCTAGGATAGTAAATGATTGAATTTGTTAATAATTACATAGTTGCTTTCCATCAACTCAAAATTCATGAGTGTATACATAAGAATTGAAACGAAAAGTTAACAACTTCAAATTGGTCGAAGCAATTAGTTTTTTTTTTTTTTTAATATCCGTCACTCCGCACCATAATTAGGATCAGATGGTCAAATTCATAAAAAAAATTGATTCAGCAATCAAGTATTACTGATTTGTGTCGTGGATCTCCTACTACTAATCCGGTACATTTCCGCTAAAAAAATGCGAGAGTTAGGAAAATAATAAATATTATATCTATATTTATAATATTTCAAAGATGAAATGATCATTTATAAGATGCGTTCTAGAAGAACAACAAGGCGCAAATACAATTAACAATAAATACATTGTTCAATTTGGATTTGATTTGTAATAGATTCCACCCATTTGTAAAAATATGGGTGGGGGTGGGAACGGATTCACCAAAAGAAGGTGAGTAATAAATAATTGAGGGAGTTAGATCTTTATTAAAGTTTCTTTACTTTATAAAAAAGTATATCGTATTGCTAAGTAAATACATGTCCTTCACATCGAATTAGATAAATGAATTTAAACTAATTATTATTCATTATGGCAGTTCCAAAGAAGCGTACCTCTAAATCTAAAAAAAAAATTCGTAACAATGTTTGGAAGGGAAAAGCATATCGGGCCGCAGCAAAATCTTTTTCTTTAGTTAATGGTGATTTAAAGCATTTTCCTGAGCTTTCTAGATCAGCCAAGGGCTTTTCTTCCACAGCAGAGGATGAGTCCTCTGGCTCATCCAAATAAAATATAGATCCAGCAATGAATTGGAGGATGCGTAACACCAGCAATACACCCTCTAAGACTCTGGAGAACAGCGATGGGAACCTTTTTTCTCTTCGAGGTAGAGATACTTGATAGTCGGGCAAAAGGGACACGGTCATAAATTAGTTCTACTACAGCCGTTCTCTCCGACCAATTTTGAAGATGGGGGGTTTATCAACCATTCCTCCATCCTTTTTTCCTTTCCCCACTGGAAAAAGATAAAAGTGTATTATTCTTTTTAAGAATCCCGGATCAACTCCGCCATTACATGTTGCTGGTAGCTATATTTTATGAAAATTTCATTCTAGCTATGCCGAAAAGAAACTTGATTGAAACATAGTAACCACATAACCTATGGAATGAATCATCAGGTATTTAATCGTAGAATCGCTTGTTTATTTCGGTCTGATAGATGCATCATTAGAGCATCGCTCCGATGATGCATCTATCATTTGTAGTTTTTAGTTCCAGATTAACCGATTCATCCTTCGTGATTAGGTATGAAATCATTCATTCTTTCCTTTATGGTCAGATCGAAAGGAGTGCTTAAATTATTTAAGACGACTCACAGCTATATTCTTTGTATCTCTATTGTGATACATCATGTAATGCCAAGACCATTTTAGACAGGCATAGGGACATAATTATAATCAAATGAAATGATTCAACCCCATTTCAGTAGCTTAACTAAAAGGATTAGCTAGCCTGTTATATTCTTGCTATTTTATAAATAAGATTATGGGGATGGGATATCTACCTTCCTATTCACATCGCAATCTCTAAAGTCCAATTGCGCAGACAATTGATCAAATAAGAATAGGAAAGATATTGAATTCAATTTATCCTATTATTTTTTTTTTATCTATGCAACAATATTGTTGTTATTTTTCGACCGAATGAATCATTACGATGACAAAGTCATAATATAAAACCCTTCTCCTTTCTCGTTCTTCCATGTTCAAAATCTAGTAGTTATTATTATTTCATTGAGATCATTTTTAGTTTTTTAGTTATATATTTGTTCAATGGCAGAACGTATTAAATCCATACAATTTTGTTTACCGTTCGTTTCGGAGCAACAGGATTTGAACCTGCGACCTCCATCACCCCAAGATGGCACGCTACCAAACTGCGCCATGCTCCGTTAAAACAACCAACATAACATTGAATATTCAATGTCCGAACTGACATTTGGACATTTCTGATAACAATTACTCTTTTATACATATTTCCATTGACAATCTCGGAAAAATAGTCTAATCTAGTGACTAGACAATACCAAGCCGCCATGGTGAAATTGGTAGACACGCTGCTCTTAGGAAGCAGTGCTAGAGCATCTCGGTTCGAATCCGAGTGGCGGCATTCTTGGTAATAAGATACCAGGGATTCAATCCCTTCCCTATAGAATCCCCATAGATTATTTATAGTAATACCTATATAGTAAATTACTACCACTGTTCGATCTATGTCGATATGCTTGATGACATATCAATCGATTTGATTTTTTTGTCATCGATCCTATTCAAAATCAAATTAAGAAATGAAGAAATGGGTTTATTATGATATTCATCACTCTAGAACATATATCAGCTCATGTCTCTTTTTCTCTTACTTTTGTTGTCACTCTCATTTATTGGGGAAACTTAGTTTATCAAAGTGAAGAACTAAGTAGTTCGGGAGGAAAGGGCATGATAGTGACGTTTATTTGTATAACGGGAGTATTAGTTACTCGTTCGCTCTATTCGGGACATTTACCGTTAAGTAATTTGTATGAGTCATTCATGTTCCTGTCATGGATTTCTTCCATGATTCATATAGTTATAGAAGTACGGGGCCAGGATGCTTGGTGGTTAGGTGCAATCACTGCGCCAAGTGCTATGTTAACTCATGGTTTTGCTACTTTAGGTCTTCCAGATAAAATGCAGCAATCTGCAATGTTAGTACCCGCTTTACAATCTCATTGGTTAATGATGCATGTAAGTATGATATTGCTCAGCTATGCAACTCTTTTATGTGGATCCCTATCATCAATAGCTTTTTTGATCATTACGTTCCGAATAAATCGAAAAATTCTTTTTAGTGTGGACAATTCCTTTTTACGATCCTTCCTTCCCAATAAAAATTGGTATTTATATGACCAAGAAAAAAAGGATTTGATAGATCCTTTTTGCTTTCCATTTAGCAATTATCGTAAATTTAAATTGACTATCCAATTAGATAATTGGAGTTATCGTGCTATTGGTCTAGGATTTTCCCTTTTAACTATAGGTATTCTTTCTGGGGCAGTATGGGCTAATGAAGCTTGGGGATCTTATTGGAGCTGGGATCCAAAAGAGACTTGGGCATTAATTACTTGGACCATATTTGCAATTTATCTACATACTAGAATCAACAGGGGTTGGCAAGGTGAGAAACCGGCAATTGTGGCTTCTCTAGGATTTTTAATAGTTTGGATCTGCTATTTGGGGGTTGATCTATTAGGAATAGGTTTACATAGCTATGGATGGTTGATTTAGCATAGAACAATAAATTAGATGAATTCGCGTAGGATAGATTTAATACAGTCATTCTATGTTATTGAGAAGTGAGATCAATAGGTAATTCGTCCAAGTTATTTCAAAGGGTGATTATAGAATCGTATAAAATCACTACTTGAAATAACTCGAACTAGAGAGCAATTCTCTCTATTTAATTCAAAAAAAATTTACGATTCATAGAATGATCGATAGAAAATAGCTTCTACCTTATCATTATATAGAAATAGAACTAGATCGGGGTAAAGACCAATACCTATGATTGGTAGAAAGAGACAGATCAAAATAAAAATTTCGCGTGGTCCCGAATCCTTAAAATAAGGATTCGGGACATTCAAAACCTTATATCCATAGAACATTCGACGTAACATAGATAATAAATAGATAGGAGTTAATATCATTCCAATTGCCGCTATTACAGTAATAATTATTCGAAAGGTCGAAGAATAGTTACTAGTAATTATTCCCAAAAATATGATAGATTCTGCTACAAAACCACTCATTCCTGGCAATGCAAGAGAAGCCATTGAAAAGCTACTGAACATAGTAAATAATTTAGGTATTGGTATAGCGATTCCTCCCATTTCGTCAAGGAAAAGAGTACGTATCCTATCGTAACTTGTTCCTACCAAGAAAAAAAGTGCAGCACCAATTAATCCATGCGAAATCATTTGCAAAATGGCTCCATTGAGACCTTTATCTGTCATGGAACCAATTCCTATAATTACAAAACCCATATGAGATATTGATGAATAGGCTATTCTCCTTTTCAAATTGCGTTGACCCATAGAAGTTAGAGCTGCATAGATAATTTGCACCGCTCCTATTATTATCAACCATGGTGAAAACAGAGAATGAGCATGAGGCAGCAATTCCATATTGATTCGGATCAACCCATATCCTCCCATTTTCAATAGAACTCCGGCCAAAAGCATACATGTACTATAATGTGCTTCCCCATGAGTATCTGGTAACCAGGTATGTAAAGGGAAGATTGGCAATTTTATGGCATAAGCAATCAAAAACCCTAAATAGAATACTATTTCTAATGTTATGGGATAATATTTTTTAGCTAATATTTCGAAATCGAATGTGGGTCCATGAGATCCATAGAGACCCATACTTAAAGCTCCCATTAAGATAAAAATGGAACCACCCGCAGTATACAAAAGAAATTTTGTGGCCGAATATAGACGTCTTTTCCCCCCCCACATGGATAAAAGTAGGTAAACGGGAATTAATTCCAACTCCCACATGAGAAAGAAAAGTAAAATATCTCGAGAAGCAAATAATCCTAATTGGCCACTGTACATTGCCAACATCAAGAAATGCAACAATCGCGGATTTCGAGTAACTGGCCAAGCAGCTAAAGTAGCTAAAGTAGTTATAAATCCCGTTAACGAAATAAGTCCAATAGAAAATCCGTCAATTCCCAGTTTCCAATGAAAATGAATAAGATCTATCCAGTTATAATCCTCTTCCAACTGGATTAATGAATTATTAAAATGATAATGATAACGGAATGTATAGGTCATTAAAAGGAGATCTAATAAGCAAATACCTAGAGTATACCATCGTATCATCTTATTCCCTCTATGGGGAAATAATGGAATTAATAACCCCGCAGATATGGGCAAAATAACAATTATTGTTAACCAAGGTAAATTGCTCATAATGGAAAGAAAAGAGACTTTCGATATCAAAACCCATGCTTGAGATCTTGGGTCGAGTATGGGTTTTGATCAGTGAAAGATAAAAAGGAGAATGAAAAATATGTATGGGATGGATCTAACTATTTTTTTTTTATTATGCTTATGGGTCAGTAAGCTAGACCCATACTACGAGTTGTTTCATGCCATAAATAAACACGTACACTTAAGAAATCCGTTGGACAAGCGGATTCGCATCTCTTACAACCTGCACAGTCTTCTGTTCTTGGAGCAGAAGCAATTTGCTTAGCTTTACATCCTTCCCAAGGTATCATTTCTAATACATCTGTGGGACACGCTCGTACACACTGAGTACAACCAATACATGTATCATAAATTTTTACTGAATGTGCCATTGGACCTAAGAACTCCATTAGGTAGTAAAAAGTTTTTAATTGGATAAGATTATATAATATATGGCCAATAACGATATATTATGACTATCAAGCAAATCAATGATTGTATTATCAGGGATATAATGGATAGATTCGGATTCTATCAGTTTAATAAGATTTGTCTAACTTTCATCTCTCCAGATTTCACCAAATCTGGTCTAATCATGTTAGATTTGGATAATGACTTAAATTCTTAATCATTATTATTGATTGATAGTAATACTATATCGATCTTTCTAAAAAAAAAAAAAGCGAGAGATATAGATCTATTTTTATATAGACAGGCCTAGTATCTATTTGAATAGGAATAGATATACAGATTTAGAATATCTAGATATTACCATTTTGACAAATTAAATTGATCGATACGAGTTGATTTTCTGTTACGATATATTGCCAGAACAATAGCTAATCCAATAGCTGCTTCAGCAGCTGCAATAGCTGTAATAAAGATCGAGAAGATGTCCCCCTTTACTTGCCTACTATCAAAAGAATCTGAGAATGTTACTAGGTTTAAATTAACCGCATTCAGTATTAGCTCAAGACACATAAGTGCCCTAACCATGTTCCGACTTGTTATTAGTCCATAAATACCGATAGATAATAAATAAGCACCTAAAATAAGTGCATGTTCGAGCATAATAGAGGAACTCCTCATACCTCAACTTCTTCAGATACAAACAAAAGTTATATTAAGTTGATTAATTTCCATTATATAAGGAATGAAATGATTCCTCTGCGATCTAAAAGATCATATTTATGCTACTAATAAACACGAGAGCTTTCATTTGCAACTTTTCAAACTGTTTCTTCTCGACGAGCTATAGTAATAGCTCCTATGAGAGCAACTAGAAGAATGATAGAAATAAGTTCGAATGGAAGGAAAAAATCAGTGGATAAATGAGCCCCAATACGTTGAATATTGTTCGTTAGATCTCGTTCCAAAATTTGATCTGATTTTTGAGTAAGAGATATTCCGAACCATGATATGTTCAGGATAATAGTAATTAATGAACAAAAAAGACTCATACAAACTATTGAAGTGATGCTATTTCCGACGGTCCAGGGGGGGACCGAATTGGGATATTTCGGGTTATTCATCAACATAACGGCGAATATGATCAAAATATTAATAGCTCCTATGTAGATCAGGATTTGTGCAACAGCTACGAAATCCGCGTTCAATAGAATATAGAATAGGGATATACAAATAAGAACTATCCCTAATGAAAGAGCAGAATAAATTATATTAGTAAATAATACTACTCCTAGACCTCCTAATATGAGACTTAGCGTTAGAGCAGCCAAAAGAATATTATATATCTGTTCAGGTCGATTCATTATGTGCATCGATAAGTTCGAATATTATTCCATCTCATTCACTAAAAAAAAAGTGATCTCATTTTTCTATTTGCTATACTCGATATTATAATATTTGTACTTCGAATATTTCATTCGATATGGGCACTGATTCATAAATCTATCGGTCAATGATAGATTCCGATCAATCATACATGTGACATTCTTAATGGAATGTCAATAAGATTATTCATTCCCGGTTCATTAAAAGAGTATCTTAATTTTCAGTCTTTTTGATCGGACTCGATCTGAATAATTGGTAGAAGTGATCGAATCAGAATATTTGATCATAGTTTCTTCAGACACTATAAGTGAAGTTAATAAGTTGAACTCAGAATTGTGCGAATTGTTAAATCTTCAGTCGCCGATATTGGTAAACGTCCTAAAGCAATATGATCATAATTTAATTCATGACGATCATAGGTCGAAAGTTCATATTCTTCCGTCATCGCCAAACAATTTGTGGGACAATATTCGACACAATTCCCACAAAAGATACAAATTCCAAAATCAATACTATAATTTTCCAATCGTTTTTTCCCAATATCTATTCCGACTTTCCAATCCACAACGGGTAAATTAATCGGGCATACACGGACGCATACTTCACAAGCAATACATTTATCAAATTCGAAGTGTATCCGTCCACGAAATCGTTCTGATGGGATCAATTTTTCATAGGGATATTGAATAGTAATAGGTAAACGATTCATGTGATATAAGGTAACCATAAAACCTTGACCAATGTATCTCGCAGCCTGTATTGCTTGTTCACTATAATTCATCAATCCAGTCACCGTGGAGAACATGTGGCAAATCTCCTTAAATAATCATTTCATAGAGAATTCTTTCTCTTCATAGATTTGATCTATCAAATTTGGATGTATTGCAGAATGCAGAACCTTTTCACGAAACAGAAGAGAGAGCTGGTCACAATAGAATAAGTTGAAAAGAAGCTGTGAGTAATAGATTACCCAAAGCAATAGGTAAAAGAAATTTCCAACCAAGATCCAATAATTGGTCCATTCTTATCCTAGGCAAGGTCCACCTTGCCGTGATAGAAATAAATAAGAAAAGATAAGCTTTAGCTAATAGAATTAGGATCCCGATCGTTATATTAAAGACCTCGCTAATTCCAGAAATAGAATCCCATTCAAAATGTTCCAGAATGGGTATGAATGGAATTGATAAGTTCCATCCGCCTAAGTAAAGAACTGTTACAAAGAATGAAGAAGCTAATAGATTTAGGTAAGAAGCGACGTAGAATAAACCAAATTTGATACCCGAATATTCAGTTTGATAACCCGCTACCAATTCTTCTTCCGCTTCTGGTAGATCAAAGGGCAATCTCTCACATTCTGCTAGAGACGAGATGAAAAAAGCTAAAAACCCTATAGGTTGACGCCACAAATTCCATCCTAAAAAACCATATCTGCACTGTGCTTCAACTATATCAATTGTACTTGAACTGTTGGATAATTATAGTCGATAGAAACATCACTGTTCTTATCTCTATTCCAAAACCGTACGTGAAACTTTCGTTTCATACGGCTTCTCAATGGCCATTGAGGAATAAAGAACACAATACCAAAATAAAAAAAGCACCAGAATAGAATATTCATAAATTGGACCAATGAGATTCTGTCTGCTACAATAATAGGAGCTTTTGAACCTATCTCAACCTTCACTATTTTTTTGTGGGAGAGAGGAAAACTGTGTAAAGGATTAATTCGTTCTGGATAGCCATTCTTTTTCCAGTAGATAGAAACATATTCTAGATCGGGGTTCTGGGGAAGTACTACTTGATCATCCCTACCAATGCCAAGTCCTTATTGTCATCCCATTTCTATGGAAACATCTCTGGTCTGTGAATCGGTTTATCTTTTTATTTCACTAATCTTTTTTATATCTTGGTGTTTCTCACCACCTACCTTTGCTTAATTTTCGGTATGTATGATAGTAACTATCATACTTTTTTTCTTTGCCTCCCCGCTGTTGGGCCCCAATGACTAATATATGAACTGGGGTACACAGTTTTCACTGATTGTGTATGCTTTCACTCTTGTACATGGGGGATGGGACTCAATCATCTTACTGCAGATTTGTAAACTGTTTGATCTAACCCATATGACTATCTAGTTTTTCGATCGGGATGTAAATATTCATCCCATTCACTTCTTTTTTCCTGTTTGATCCTAAAAAAAGGGAAAAATCAATCTCATATTCCAACGGATCACACGTAGAGATATAGATAAAACACATAAAGCTAAAGGAATTTCGTAACTAATAGATTGAGCAGCAGCTCGGAGACCACCTGAAAAAGAATATTTATTATTTGATCCATATCCTGCTATAAGCAGTCCAAGGGGAGCAATACTTGAAATGGCGATCCAAAAAAAAACACCTATACTAAGATCAAGTAGAACAATGTGGCGGCCAAAGGGAATTACTAAATAACCTGAAAAAATAGGTATGACCACTACCGCTGGTCCAATACTAAATAACCAACTATCCCCCCTAGATGGAAGAATATCCTCTTTCAGAAGTAGTTTGATCCCATCCGTCAAAGCTTGAATAATTCCCAAAGGACCGGCGTATTCAGGCCCAATACGTTGTTGTATTCCCGCAGATATTTTTCTTTCGAGCCATACAATAACTAATAATCCTGTCGTAATTCCCAATAGAAGAGTAATTATGTCAATTAGAATCCATATAAGACTAGAGATCTCTTTTTGAAATCCCAATCGAGAAAAGAAATTGATTGCTTGTTCTTCGAGATCCGCTATATTAATCACCATTTTAACGATCAACCTCTCCCATAATGATATCTATACTACCCAAAATCGTCATGATATCGGCCAATTTCATTCTTTTAACCAGTTGAGGAAGAATCTGCAAATTAATAAGACCAGGTGGTCTGATTTTCCATCTCCAGGGAAAAATATTATCATCTCCTATTAAAAAAATTCCTAATTCTCCTTTGGGAGCTTCTACTCTCACATAATGTTCTTGTTTTGATAACTCAAACGTAGGGGAAGGTTTTTTACTAATAAATCGAGATTCAAAATCGTTCCATTGCGAATCTTTTCCCTTATTGAGACGTCGGACCTCTAAATTCTCATAGGGCCCTCCCGGAATTACTTCTAGGGCCTGTCTAATAATTTTTATAGATTCTTTCATTTCTCCGATTCGAAGCAAATAACGAGCTAACGAATCTCCCTCTTTTTGCCATTGGATTTCCCAATCTAATTCATCGTAACATTCATAATGATCAACTTTACGAAGATCCCATTGGATTCCGGAAGCTCGTAGCATAGGTCCGGATAAACTCCAATCTATTGCTTCTTCTCTACCAATAATGCCTACTCCCTCAACTCGTTTCAAAAAGATAGGATTGCGTGTAATAAGCCTTTCATATTCTGTCACTTTTGGGAAGAAGTAATAGCAAAAATCTAAGCATTTGTCTATCCAACCGTAGGGTAAATCCACAGCTACTCCTCCAATACGGAAATAATTATGCATCATTCGCATGCCCGTGGCAGCTTCAAATAAATCATATATCATTTCTCTCTCTCTTAAAATATAAAAGAAAGGAGTCTGCGCACCAATATCAGCCATGAACGGTCCAAGCCATAACAAATGAGAAGCTATACGACTCAACTCTAGCATAATCACTCTTATATAGCTAGCCCTTTTAGGTACTTGAATATTTTCCAATCTTTCTGGCGCATTAACCGTTATTGCTTCTGTGAACATAGTAGCTAAATAATCCCATCGTGTTACATAGGGGAGATATTGTACAATTGTTCGGTTCTCAGCAATTTTTTCCATCCCTCTATGTAAATAACCTAATATAGGTTCACAGTCAATAACATCTTCACCATCTAGAGTAACAATAAGTCGAAGAACACCATGCATTGATGGATGATGAGGACCCATACTTACCATCATGGGTCCTTTCTCCGTAGCAACCATAATCATAACTCTTCTCCGGTTTTTTTAGAAATCAATGAGAACAAAAGAACGACTCATTAAAATCCGGAATTTAATAAACCATTAATTGGATCTGAAAACTTCGTTCGAAATTAACGTAGCCCACGAATATCTAGTTGACCAATTAGATTATCGTAACGAAGTCTATCTCTCTTGAACAGATAAATCAGAAGTCGCTTACGTTTACCCACAATTTTCCACAAACCTCTTTGAGACGAATAGTCTCTTTTGTGCAGGTCCAAATGCTCAGTAAGTCTTTTAATTCGACTGGTTAAATAACATACTTGAGATTCAACAGATCCTCTCTGTTCTTTAGGAACCAAAGAGGGACGAACGGACAAATTATTGATCATAAAAAAATTTTCCGAAGTCAAATGCGATTTATTTAATTTATAGTAAGAAAAAAGAATGAGACCCATTTATTTTTGTTCATGGTCTATATATTCTGATTCATTCCGAAGGTTTCTATGGGAGATGGATTATTTGTCTATTCCCATAGAAACAGGATTACCTTACCCTGACCCGAATAATTGACAGAGGAAGAGGTAAGTTATCATTACCTTTGCAGCTAGGGTACTTATTTTAGCTCCATAATAATCTATGAAGTGGATAAAGCGATCCACGCGAGAATATTTCAAATTATTAGAATTGATATAGATATCGTGATAATGTTTTATAAGAACGTTGTCCTCTCCCCATAGCACTTTACCCCAGATAAAGTAACCGATTCCTTTGGTTTTAGCCCAAAAATAATTTTTTATATCATTTAAAGGCCACATTTTTATAGATTTTGGTGGGTCTCCCCACTTTGGAGGGCCTCTCCGATAATCAGAATTGTTTATTCTAATAACAACAAGATCTTTTGTTCGGGCAAGATCTTTTGTTCGGGGCTTATTCATCAGGGACGCATACTGATACAACCACCACTTCTTTGGAAGAAAAAGAGGTTTGAGAGCTATTATATATTTGGCTACAACCCGATATTCCAATATTTTTTCACGCGGGCCTTTTGGAAGCCACATTATTAGTCCTTTTGGAAGCCGCAATATTATCAAGAACACAATATTTTGTATTCTAATATACATATTTCGTTTTCTAATATAAATAAAGTGCTGGATTTTTTTTTTCCAAAGACCCCGAGGTTTACGTAAATTAGACGTAAACCCCCTTAGAAATTCATCTAATTTTCTAAAGGGTAAGTTGTTGATGTAACAAAAAGGAAGGGGCGAAGTTAAAGTTATGGTACACAAAGAGTTCATTTTTGTATCCTTTACCTTATTTCTTTTTGTACGAGTAAAACCCAAGAAACTTTTGGTATGATTCAAAAGATCTTTAAGAATCTCTCTTATTGATACAAAACTATTTTGTATTTGAGAAAAACTTTTTTGAACATGTTCCCAATGTTCTATTTTGGGATACATACGTACCCTCAACATAACAGATCGACTCCCATCATTTGTATTCCACCAATATCTATTCATGCAAATTAGATCCTCTAATCGATAACGAGGCCAAAGAAAACGTCTTATCTTTTGTCTTGTATCTATAATAAGATGTTCGTCTTTTTCCATGAGTCCTTCGTCATTCTGTATGTCTTTACTATTGTAAAATCCTGTACTTTCACCTAAATTATTTTCCAGATTCAAACGATTCAAAATTCGAAATTCTCTACGACGTCTTGGAATCAAAATATATTCGAAAATGAGGGAACTCGAAATGTTTTCATTTTCATCCTCCATAGTTTTTATTTTTCCGCATCGCACAGATCTATCAAAAAGATTTACATCAATCCCTTTCCTTTTTAAATTCAATAAAAAACTTGCAATTTTATATATCAGGAACCGGTCATTAAAGTATCCCGGTAGAAGTGGCGTAGACCGTCTTGTTAGATCTCCGAAAATTCTAATAAATTCGTTTTCCTTGAAGCAACTTTTCATATACAACATAGTCTCCACTAATTCCAAGTCAAGTTCTCCGTTATCCAAATATGGTCTAGTAGCTTTCAATGTATAGTACTTGCTGCCTAATTTCTTCTCGTCTAAGAAACGAGCCGCATTTTTGCATTTGGAAAGCCAAGGAGCTAGTGGCAGCGCTTTCAGCTTGTACTTCAATCTCCATTTATAACTATTTTTTGCCATTTCTCGATACGCCAATTTATTCACTTTGATTTCTTCTTTTATTTCTTCTTTTTCTTCTGTTTGTTTTTTTATTTCTTCTTCGGTTTGTTCTTCTTCATTATCCGATCCCAAATCCAATCGAAATTGAACTTCATCCCATCCCTTTTTGTCGCCTTCTGCTTGTTTTTCAGCATCTAGTTTAAAAATTTTGTTTTTTGTATCTATTCGGAATGTTTCATCCTCATCGCTTATTTTTTTGCAATAAAGATTAAAAAAGTCTCGAACTAGAAAATCTCTTCTTTTTATATTTTTAAGTTTTCGAGCTCGTCGATCTTTTTCTTTTTGAGCTCGTTCAGCTCGTCGATCTACCCGTTTTTTAGCTCGGGTAGCTAGTTTTTTTTCTAACCTTTTTCTTTTTTTCTCCTTCAAATCCTCTCTTTTTTTCTTTATCTTTTCTTTATCTTCTTTCCTAAATGCCTTTTTCATTATTTTAACTTCTTCTGGAGTAGTTGCTGCTTCCAGTTTTCGCATTCTTTCTTCTTTTTTCTCTTCTCTCTCTTTTTTTTTCTTTTCTTTTTCTTGCTTAATTCTTTGTTCTTCTGCTAGTTTTTTTTGTTTTTCTTCTTCTCTCTTTTTAATACTTTCCATCACATAAGCATCAATATCAAAGTCCTCTGGTATTTTTAACTCTTCAAAGTTAGAGATTTCTTTAAGACATCTTAGGAGTATATCCGGAGGAAAAAGGTCATCAAGTTTTTCTACATTTTTTACTTTTTTTCTAATGTCTGGGAAAAGCCAAAATTGAAATTTGTAATAGTAATTCTTTTTAGTTGTTGAGTAATCGGAATTTTTCCTATTTTTGGAGTAATCGGAATCCTTCCTATTTTTGGAGTAATCGGAATCCTTTACGGTTTTTTTCAAATTGGTAATAGCTTGATGATTTGGTTCTGGTATATATTGAACGGCGGGTCCGTTAGTATCCTCTTTCATATAATTCAGATAACTATAGGCTAAAAGATCATATCTGTGACGTTTGATCCTTTTCTGGAGTCGTCCCAGAAAAGACGCAAATTGATTGTCTCCCAAAAAAGATGCAAATTGACTCCATCCCAATCGGTTACCGATTACTTTTTTCCTTTTCTGTGGTGCTATTCTGTACCCAGCGCACCATTTTAACCATTGTTTCCAATCTTTTACCCTCAAATCTTGAGGCTCTTTAGAATCCAATATTCCTTGTATATCTAAGAATTCTTTGACATCCTTTTTGATTAAAGGAGATGAGGTTCTGGATTGTAGTAAATCCTTCGCATAAGACCCTTTCATGGCCCTTATTTGTTGCCATATCTTGTGAAATACATATGCTTGGGAAATTTTTTTTAAATCTTGGTTTTTTTTGGTAATTGGGTTTAGAATTCTATTTTTATTCGTAATGAATATTCTTCTAATTGCTGCAATATTCCTCCTTAATTGAATTAAAAGGTGTAAATTTGACTCGATGAGATGAATAACACCTAGTTTCAGATCAATAACATTTAGTTTCATTCTTACAAAAAAAACCTTCATAAAATATGGCAATTTCCTAATGAATCGAACGCTTTTCTTTCGGAAAATAAAAAGCCAAATTTTGATTCGAGCCAATTCCTTTTTCAATCTGAATCCTATGTCAGAAGAAGGTTGATCCATTTTTTTTTTGAAATCAGTTTGCAAATTCTTGCAAATCTCTAAGTTCAACAGATATTCTTTATTCATCTGTTTGATCCGATCATTCATTGTGGTTGTCCAATCATATGGATCTTCCAGATCCACATCTGGTTTGATCTCAGTTAGAAATGGGTCCAGTGGATCCTGTACCACTTCTATAGAGAATTTCACATTAGGCGTACGCCTAGTCCGAATCAGTACAGGGATCCGGTCATTCATTTTAAGATTTTCTGTACTTCCAGTATCTGGTCTAAGTTCGGATTTGTTCATCTCTACTTTTGTTATTCTGGAGCGAATCAATGCTATCCATTGGCCAATAGGTTTCATCCATTGGCTAATAGGTTTCATCCATTGGCCGATAGATTTCATCCATTGGCTAATAGGTTTCATCCATTGGCCGATAGATTTCATCCATTGGCCAATAGGTTTCATCCATTGGATAATAGGTTTTATCCATTGGCCAATAGGTTTCATCCATTGGATAACGGAATTTATCCGTTGGACAATGGAATCCCAAATCCATTGGCCAATAGGTTTCCAAAAAGAAGGCACTTTTGTTGGATTACCGAAAGGTAATTCAGTTTCTGTTCCGTACATGGTTAAGAAACTAGTTTTGTCTTCAGTATCATAAGATTGGGGATTAGATTCATACCAAGGTCTCAAGCGAAAGGGATATAGAATCTTGATTTGAACCCCTTCTTTCACATAGTCTTTCAACCAGTTTGTAGGTATGTCTGGGTCTGTCAATTCATATCCATCATAATTGCATTTCATATGCATTTCTTTACTCAAGTTTTCCCAATCCTGCTCCCATTCGGGGACCTGAAATAATAAAGCACGGCCAATATTTTTGGCTATTATCAATGAAGGTAAATAGAATCGTTTTCTAAGATATGAGTGAGAAAATAATATAATAGCTCTTACATAGTGAAGGACTTCCCAATCGAATCCCTGCTGTCTCGCACGGCGATTTGTTTCTTTTATTTTTTGTTTTTTTTCGTAGGATTTTGCAATTTTTGAAAAAGAAATCTTCGTCCGCTCTTTAGGTTTGGGTTTGTGACGTCTTGTTTTAGTCATCTCCTTTAGTCTCTCAAAGAGACTCGACTGTGGTTTCGCTGTCCAACAGTTCAACAATGAAACTTTACGTCTTTGAAAACGTAGGGCTCCTTTGACTAGGAGCCGACGAAAATCTCCTTCGTGCGGATAACTAAATACATGTATATCTTTTGACATCGGGTCATCATCATCTTCTTCCGCTCCTTCTTCTTCCGCTCCTTCTTCTTCCGCTCCTTCTTCTTCAGCTTCTTCAGCTTCTTCTTCAACTTTTTCTTTGAACCGTTTTAAGAAGTCAAAGTTTAAAATTCCTTTTCTATTCTGTTCTTCCCTTTCCTTTTGTTCTCGTTCTTCTTCAATTTTTTCAAAGGGTTTTATAGTTATCATATTTCGAGCTTTTTTTGGACGAATCTCGAGGGAATCTTTGACATTCATACTATCGTATACGCCCGATAGTAGTAGGCTGGGCCATGTAGGCACAATAATTTTACTAAAATCTCGAATTCGAGGTTCATGATCATTAAAAATGAAATTATCCCTGAATGTAATGAATTTCTCATAAAGGACAAAAAAATCTTGATAATAAAAATCTTCATCAGGAATATTTTTATCAGTAATATCTTTATACTGACTGTTTTTATCTTCAAAAAACAGATGTTCTTTACAAATCTCTTTAGGAATATCTTTGACATCCATAGATATCAGAGATGATGGGAATTCTGTCGATTTCATTAAAAAAAATTGCTCATAAAGCAAAGCCTGTTTCGTAGGAAGGACACTAAGAAGCAATTCCCATTTCGTACCCGTGGTTTGAAGGAAAATATTCAACAAATAGTTAGTATATATTTTTTTATCACAAGAAGCGATTTCCGTTTCGATATCTACATCTGCTGGGGCCAATATTTTCAATATATATTCCAACGAATCTTTCGGATAGATATTGTCAAATGTTTTTGACATTTCTTTAAATGTCACCTCATCCAAAAATGTTCTTGTTTCTTGTTCCTCTAACAAGAATATACGGATTTTATCGAGCCACCATTTGATAATAATTTGCAATTTATTATTTTTCGCTCGAACGACTTTATTCTTATTTTCCGATCGAACGATCGAACAACACCGAAATCCCTTGGTAGAATGATCGTTCTTCGATTTTTGATTTTTTTCAAATCCCTTGGTAGAGACAGAATCGCCATCCTCTGGAGGTAACAGCCATGGCGATTGAAATTGATTCATGACCCCACGGAATGGCCCGCTCAGTAAAGGATCATGTATTTCTGGAAGGCACTCTCCACTTTTGGTTCTCGAAAATCTCACTCTTTTTTCTAGCATATTTCCAACAGGAAATCCATTACTTAGAGCTTTAACTCGGTCTTCAAGCTCTTTGCCTAAGTAATTCCTTCTTTCTTTTTTGGTAACTATCCATCTATCAAAAATATCAAGAGGATCCTGATTTGTGAAAGAACTTCGACTTCCTAAGTCGACCATTTTCGCAAGGAAAGACATACTGGGTAGAGCTGTGAAAGAAATTCTTTGGCGCCCATCACTGAGACAAACATCGAAAAAATACTGAGCGACTTCGCTCTTCACAGGACCGCGAAGAATTAAATCACCGACACCTACATACCGTAACGGCTGATTGAATCGGCGATAATCAAAAAATATTGTGGGCCACGGTTTACATAATATTTTGGATAACGTTGAATCTGAATCTTTGTTCGTTGTATTCAAAGCGGCTTCTTTTTTCTCTTTCTCTTTTTTCTTTTTCTCTTTTTTCTTTTCCATTTTTTTATTAACATCCAGTTGCTTTGTATTTTCGTCGTCTTCCTCTTCTTGAGGACCTCGAATCAAGGCCCTCTCGTCAACCCATTTAGTAATTAAATGGGCTGGGGTTCTGCCATAACACATGAGTACAAAGTAACCAAAGAAAATAATTTGGAAAGTTATAGCAATATGCCGTTTTCTTGCTACAAATCTCAAAGGTGAATCACATTCCACACGTGAACAAAAGACTTTTGTAACTTTGATGAATAGAAGCTGTCCACTTAACCATCCGGCGACAATACTTAACAAAAACAAAAGGCTCCCACTATACCGAAATAGCATGAGGTTTACCAGTCTGGTATAAATAGACTTGCTGAAAAGGGCAGGATTCACCAATTGGAGAATTACTCCAATAAAAAACTCTATTCCTGGATTGTTGATCCAAGGAAACAAATCGTTGATTGACGGGACGATTAAATCGGAAAATAGTATTTTAATAAAAATAAAAAACATGATTGTTGTAAACATTAGAGCCATTGCATGAGGTTTACATAATGCTGCATAAATAGGACAAAGGTAAATGGATGAGAAGATTAGAACTTGGCCTACAAAAGAACCGCTTAGAATAATTTTTCCCGTAGGAATTATTCTATTATTACTATCAATATTGTTTTCTTGTATGAGTAGAGACCTCAAGAAGTATAGTTGAGCCGGACCCATCGGCAAGGTCGTCAAGAACCCATAATAAAAACCAAATATTACCATCGGACTAAACGTTTTTAACCAGGATGATATCATGGTTAAAATTATATTGAAACTGTTTTTAACAATCATGGTCATTACCTCCCTTTAACTAGGTTGTTGTTTAACTCATATTAGAGAGAAATATATCTATAGATGTATTAATATCTAATTATGTGTCAATAAAATAAGAATAGTATATATTTATTTTCTATATCAAAAGAAAATATCCTCTATCTACGTATCATTATACAATTTTCTATGTAAAGATGAATTATCTCTATCTATCTATCTATCTAAGTTCAACTATAAACAATTATAGTTTCTGTGTCAAGATGAATTATCTTGTTGGTGGTGGTTGACCGCCATCACCCCTTGTCCCGGAAGCTTTCCGGAATAAACAGGGGGATTGCTATCATAACCTTTTATTAATATGGCCTACAATATACATAGGAAGGCTGGGTGTTCCGCGAGTCTCAAATCATTTTTTGCATTTAGTTTTCCAATCGTTATTTGTCATAGGTCGGTTCAAAGAACCTTTAAACCTTCGTTGTTCCTCAGTAGCTCAGTGGTAGAACTGTCGCTGTTAACCGATTAGTCGTAGGTTCAAATCCTATTTGAGGATAACCTTTTTTTATCTCTAATATGATATCTATCTCTAATATGATATCTATCTCTAATATGATATCTCGCTATATGTTATATACTATTATAATTTTTTTCTACATCCATCTGTGGTGGACATTATAATTATAAATATTATTCTTCTATCTCCCATAGAAGTATGGGAGATAGTGAAATTATTATTAAAAATCATTTCTTCTATCTCCCATAGAAAGAAATCAAAATCGATATTTATTATTTATCGTTCACATCCACGAATTTCATTCAAAATAGCAGAATTTATCTCAATTTCGATCCTTATCTCACAAACAAAATCTATTCATATATTATATATGATATATATGTTTCGAGAATCTAAATCAAATTAGATAGATGAAATTATCTCAAATAATTTGATTTAGAATTACTGGGATATTGCAAACTTATTGTTTTTTCTCACTAAGGTGGTCCGATCCAAGTCTTCTAAATTTTTCTGACGTCGTAGGGGTCGGGTAACCAATTCAAGTACATCTCTTGCATTGGCAAACCCATGAATCTGGGCAAAGGTAAATTCAACTGACCATTTAGTACTAATTCCTCTTGCCTCTAACGGGTTAGCATGAGCCATTCCAGTGATAGCTAAGTCGGGTTGTAATTCGCGTATACGTCGTATTTGATTCGAATTATCCGGTTTCTCTACAATTCGTGGTATTGGTACACACATCTTTATACATGTATCTTGTAAAAGTGATAATTCAGCAGCTTGGTATCGTTTATCCATATATGGAATACCAATTTCATAAACGATCATTCCACATCTGATTAAGAATCTTGCTAGAGATACTTCTAGCAGATTATCTCCCATGAAAAAGACAGATTTCCCACGTACCAAATCAAGATAATCCTTTAAACTATCCCATATCCGTTCTTCCCTTTCCTCCAGACCTTGGGTCTCAACACCCAATACAGGACAAATCTTTTCAATCCAAGCACGCGTTCCGTCCGGACCGATAGGAAAAGGAGCTCCAATTAATTCACATTTTTCGCGTCTTATCAAAGTTGTCGCTGTCCGACTCAAAAATGGGTTAACACCACAAACATAAATTCCATCACCTAATGATGGAAGATCAGTATATCTTTGAGCAGGTAACCAACCTGATACCTTGATGGATTGACGTTTTAATTCTAGATTGAGTTGAGAAGCCACATTGGATGGCAAAGATCCAAAAAGAACTAAGGAAGGATGATTTGCATATTCGGCCAATTCCTCTTTTTTTCTAGAATGAAAAGAGAATAAATTTTGTATAATTTCTTTTCGTTCACGAACGGATAATTCCGGTTCTGGACAACGATGTGCCATCGCAGCTAACACAGTATCTTCTCCTTGAGTAAAAGCATAATCCAGTCCATTCGCTCTTGCCACTAAAATTGGGATTCCAATTTCCCATTCTAATTTGGGAGCCATACCTTCCAAATCCATTTTGATTATTTCTGTAGTACAAGTACCTATCCATATGATGACGCTGGGATCTCTATCTTTTCTTATTCGAAGACAAAGTCTTTTTAATCCTTCATAATCATTCAATTGAGCCGAGATATCTCCTTCTTCCAATTCTGCCATTGCATATCGGGGTTCTGCAAAAATCATAACTCCAAGTGCATTTTGCAAAAAATAACCACATGTCTTTGTGCCCACAACTAAAAAGAAACTGTCTTCAATCTTTTGATATAACCAAGATACACAGCTAATTGGACAAAAAGTATGATAATTACCTGTCTCACATTCGACAGTGAGAGTTTCATAAATTTTCACTGACATAAATGATTATAACTATTAACTATGTTAATTAAATCGTCGTAAATCCAAGTAAATTTTCCTTATTATTTTGATGTCTACCCTCATCAATAGGATTGAGATAAAGGTCAGAGAGTAAACTGAATAATTCCCGATCTGGAATATCCTTTGGTACAATACCTTCTGGTTGGGACAATATTTGATCTGCTATATCTAAATAATATTCACACACATAGTTAAGAGATGGTTCGGATCCAACCATTTCAAATAAGGTTTTCCCCTTGACTCTCGAAACTCGAATATCTTCAATAAGAGGTAACACTTCTATTACGGGCATTGGGCAGGCTTCTACATATTTATTTATAAGATCTCTTTTAGATGTACGATTTCCAACCAAGCCTGCTAATCGCAGTGGATGTGTACGAGCTTTTTCCCTGATAGAGGCAGTAATACGATTAGCTGCAAATAATGCGTCAAATCCATTATCTGTAATAATGACACAGTAGTCTGCATAGTTCAACGGAGCAGCAAAACCTCCACAAACCACATCGCCTAATACATCAAATAATATAATATCATATTCGTAAAATGCATTTAGTTCTTTTAACAATTTCACAGTCTCCCCTACCACATATCCCCCACATCCAGCTCCTGCGGGTGGCCCCCCAGCTTCCACACAATCTACCCCTCCATAACCCTTATGGATTACATCTTCGGACCAAATATCCTCATAATGATAATCCTTGGACTGCAAAGTATCTATAATTGTAGGTATCAAAAATCCTGTCAGAGTAAAAGTACTATCATGTTTGGGATCACATCCAATTTGTAACACTTTTTCACCACGTCTGGCTAGGGCAATTGAAATATTACAACTAGTCGTTGATTTACCAATTCCGCCTTTTCCATAAACTGCTATTTTCATCTTTTGATCTCCTTTTATTTCTTTTTGATCTTCCGAACTTTTTCGTTATTCGTTTGATCTAATTTTCAGTTTTACTTTGCCTTATTTATTCATATGATTTGGAATATCATCCATCGTTTCAGCTTGTTTTTCTAGCTCCCTCTCATCTAAGGAGTAAACCCATTCCCTCTTGAGTAAATGGAGGAAGCCAAGGAAAAGCACGATCATTCCTTCATTCCCATAGTAATGCAAATTACTTTAGTTTGTAGCGGATAGAACCCCCGCTAATTAAGACTTAGTTCTCTCTGTTCAGGTAATTGAACAGTATAACCGACTTACTGCATGGCAAATGGTAAGAGGAGAAGATAGGTGTGTCTATTATTGGGATTCGATCCGGTTGCTGCCTGCAAATGAATGTTTTTGTTATGTTATATATGTGGTGTATGTATTCAGTCGGGGTCATCTCAATTAATAAATTGAAATCACCAGGTAAATAGTTTTAGAAAGATCCCGATCCTTCATCGATCGGGATCTTTGTTCTTTTCCATTTTTTAGAAATATATTTCATATTTTCTTCCTATATTCTGGTATATATATAATATATAATATATAATATATCGTCAACTACTCATCATTTTATTTCATAAAAATCGAAATAAATTCCATAATACCAAAATGAATGACAAAGAATTGAATCCGGTCGGTTTTTTACCGGGCGAACGACGGGGATTGAACCCGCGCGTGGTGGATTCACAATCCACTGCCTTTGGACCACTTGGCTACGTCCGCCCCAAATAATAGAAGTTTCTGTCTACGGTCATTCCTTCCAAGAAAAAAGTTTCTAAGTCCCGACCGAAATGGACTAATATCAAATATTATTTCGTCAGTTCGGTTGGTAAGCTCTGACCGGGCATCAAAGTGATGCAAGATCAATAACCTTCAAGCAACTCTCGAACAACTGAGTCGTATTTATCTATTTAAATATTTGTTTATTGAAAGCAATAGGTATGAATTACCTATGAGAGAATGATATTGGGTACCAATTTAAGATCTAAGTTGGTACTTATTATTATTAGTATAGAATCAACTTGTTTTTTTTTTTTTATTTATCTAGCATCCATGGCTGAATGGTAAAAGCACCCAACTCATAATTGGGAAGTCGCGGGTTCAATTCCTGCTGGATGCAGGATAAAGAGTACCAAACCTTTCATTTATTAAAAGGCTTGGTACTTTTTTCCCTTTTCAAGGATTGAAACACGCTAACAGTCCAGCGGATTGAGTAA